GTGATTCTTGTGTTATGTCTTTTAATCATTAACCTACATTGTTAATAACAAGAAAAATGCACTGCCCTTATTCAATATTTGTGCCTGCACTTTGAAATGTGGATGAAAGGCAACCAAAAAAGAGAACCCCTATGCATATAAAAGAACGCCCGGCTTGGTGGGTAACGAGACATATGTACCACACCATGAATCAGATGCCAGTATAGATTTGAATTAGGGGAGTTCACATTCCCATGCCCGTGAAATGGGAATCAGATGCCAGTAATAATTCACAATTTATCACCCTCCGCTTTTGTCCCTGATTCTATCATGGATGTTATGCAATTATATAAACTGGTTGGTGGTTTCTTACTACATTAATTATTACTACGTAAATGTTTGTTGAGTCCCTGCAAGGAAAGTTTTGAGGACGATTTTTAAGGGAGTCAAGGACTTACCCGTCTTATAATAATAAAATTCTGAGTATCTAAAAATATGTTTATGCATACCCTAAAATTTAGTACTTGCTTTATGGTCTAAATATTTAATTGGTGATTATACATTAATGTACTAATACATTAATGTAATATTATGCATATATGTATTAGACCATATAGCGCAGAAAATAGTTTAATTTAGAACTCTGGCTTTGGGAGCCAGGGGTGGGAGTTAAAATCTCTTTTTTCTGGCACTAGGGAGGGGTTAAACCTCCGATCTTCGGATTACAAGACCGATGCTTTAAATTAAGCTACTAGGGCAAGCTCATTCTAGTGCTTTGTTTTCTAGTCATCCTGTCAGGGGTATCAGGATTAGGAATAGTATAAAATATAGGACGGATGCGATTTGTCCAATAATAATAAATGGGTGTTCGACTGGCATTCCTCCAATTCATGTTAGGATAATTATGTCTGCGATTAGGGCTCAAAAGAGAAATTGGGTGGCTGGTCGGAATGTTAGTCCTCGTTGTTTTGATGTGTGGAGGATTGGCACGACTATCAGTACGAGAATTGAAGATAAAAGTGCTAAGACTCCTCCAAGTTTGTTAGGAATTGATCGGAGAATGGCGTAAGCAAATAGGAAGTATCATTCGGGTTTGATGTGGGGAGGGGTGACTAGCGGGTTTGCGGGTGTAAAGTTTTCTGGGTCTCCTAGGAGGTTGGGTGAAAATAATGCTAGGGATGTAAGTGCTAGTAACATGACTACAAATCCGAACAGGTCTTTGTAGGAGAAATATGGGTGGAATGAGATTTTGTCTGCGTCTGAGTTTAGGCCTATTGGGTTGTTTGACCCTGTTTCATGAAGAAATAGAAGGTGGATAATAGTGGCTGCGGCGATAATAAATGGCAGTAGGAAGTGGAAGGCGAAGAATCGTGTTAGAGTTGCATTATCTACGGAGAATCCCCCTCAGATTCATTGAACTAGGGCGTCCCCTATGTAGGGGACTGCGGACAGGAGGTTGGTGATTACTGTTGCGCCTCAGAACGATATCTGTCCTCACGGTAATACATAGCCCACAAAGGCCGTTATTATTACTAAGAGTAGTAGGACGACTCCAATGTTTCATGTTTCTTTATATAAATAAGACCCGTAGTATAATCCTCGGGCGATGTGTATGTAAATGCAGACAAAGAAGAATGATGCTCCGTTGGCGTGAATATTTCGGATTAATCATCCGTAATTTACGTCTCGGCAAATGTGTGCTACTGAGGAAAAGGCGGTGGAGATGTCAGATGTGTAGTGTATGGCTAGGAATAATCCGGTGAGGATTTGGGCAATTAGGCATAGTCCTAGTAGGGACCCAAAGTTTCATCACACAGAGATGTTGGAGGGGGCTGGTAGGTCAACTAACGCGTTGTTAGCAATTTTAATTAGGGGATGTGTTTTTCGTAGGCTTGCCATTAAGGGTTCTTATAGTTGAATAACAACGGTGGTTCTTCAAATCATTGGTCTCGGTTAGAGTCCGAGTGGGAATTATGACTTATCTTGTATCATTATTGTTGATGGCTTTAATTGTTGGTTTGGTTGCTGTGGCTTCTAATCCTGCGCCTTATTTTGCTGCTTTTGGTTTGGTGGTAGCTGCGGGGGTTGGGTGCGGGGTGCTTATTGGTCATGGGGGGTCCTTTCTATCTTTAGTTCTTTTTTTAATTTATTTGGGTGGAATACTTGTTGTGTTTGCTTATTCAGCAGCTTTGGCTGCTGAGCCTTTTCCAGAGGCATGGGGGGATCGCTCTGTGGTCGGGTACGTTATAATTTATTTACTTGGTGTGGGTTTAATGGTTGGCCTGTTTTGGGAGGATTGGTATGAGGGGTCTTGAATTGTTGTTGATGGTTTAAAAGAGTTTTCTATGTTGCGGGGAGATACTAGTGGTGTGGCAATAATGTACTCGTCTGGTGGGGGTATGTTAGTTATTTGTGCGTGGGTGCTATTATTAACTTTGTTTGTTGTGCTAGAGTTGACTCGTGGGCTTGGGTGTGGGACTCTTCGTGCAGTTTAAAGGGCTGTTAGTAGAATGGCGAGGGTTGTTGTAAATAGGAAGATTGTTAAATATGTTTTAATTATTCCTCGTTGGGTGTCACTAATAGTTTTGGCCATTTTGGTTTGTGAGGAGGATATTCCTTTTGGTCCAACGGCTTCAAATCAGGTTTGGTCTACTAGTTGTGTAGCAATTGATTGTCCTATAATTAGGTTTAGCTTGGGGGCAAGTCGATGGATAATTGTGGGGAAGTAGCCTAATATATTGGAGAAGTGGTGAAAGGAAGTTGTTGGGTTAGTTTTGAATTGTTTGCTGGTTAGTGTTGTTAGTTCCATGGCTACTAGTAGACCAATAATTGTTACTGCGAGGGCAGCTATCTTAAGGGTTGCGGGTATGGTTATAATTGGTGTTTTAGAGGGTAGAAAGTTTGATGAAATAATAAGTCCTGCAATAATACTTCCCCAGGCAAGTCGTTTAATTGGATTGATTACTGATGGGTTGTTTTCGTTAATGGGGGAAAGAGGCAAAAATCGGGGGGTGCCCATGGTGACGAAAAAGATTACTCGGAAGCTGTACACAGCAGTGAAGGATGTGGCAATGAGTGTTAAGGTCAGGGCTCAGGCGTTTAGGTAAGAGGTGTTTAGGGCTTCGATGATTGCGTCTTTTGAGAAGAAGCCGGCTAAAAATGGCGTTCCTGTTAGGGCTAGGCTGCCGATGGTTAAACAGGTTGAGGTGAGTGGCAGGAGGTTTTGTAGGCCCCCCATTTTTCGGATGTCTTGTTCATCATTTAGGCTGTGGATAATAGATCCGGAGCATAAGAATAGTATTGCTTTAAAGAAGGCGTGAGTGCAGATGTGCAAGAATGCTAATTGAGGCTGGTTAAGGCCAATGGTGACTATTATGAGCCCTAATTGACTGGATGTTGAGAATGCTACAATTTTTTTGATGTCATTTTGTGTTAAGGCGCAGGCAGCTGTAAATAGGGTGGTTAAGGCCCCCAGACATAAGCAGGTTGTTAATGCCAGGTTATTGTCTTCTATAATTGGGTGTAGTCGGATGAGCAGGAAGATACCTGCGACGACTATGGTGCTGGAGTGAAGTAGGGCAGAGACTGGCGTAGGGCCTTCCATGGCGGAAGGTAGCCATGGGTGGAGGCCAAATTGGGCTGATTTACCAGTTGCTGCTAAGATAAGACCAATTAGGGGGAGTGTCATATCAGAGGTTTTTGATAAGTAAAAAATTTGTTGAATTTCTCATGAGTTTAGGTTCATAGCAATTCAGGCCATGCTTATAATTAATCCAATGTCTCCCACCCGGTTGTATAAAACTGCCTGAAGGGCCGCCGTGTTGGCATCTGCTCGTCCGCATCATCAGCCGATTAGAAGAAAGGATATAATTCCTACACCCTCTCACCCGATAAAAAGTTGAAATATGTTATTAGCGGTTACGAGAATAATTATGGCTACTAAAAATAAAAGTAGGTATTTGAAGAATTGGTTCATATTCGGGTCGGAGTGCATGTATCAAGATGCGAATTCAAGGATAGATCAAGTTACATAGAGGGCGATGGGTGTAAAGATGAGGGAGTAGTGGTCGAACTTAAAGCTGACGTTGATGTCAAATAAGGTGGTATTCATTCAGTGTCAGTTGGTGACAATGGTTTCAGCCCCTTGGTCTAGGAACATTATAAGTGGTAAGAGGCTAGTGAAAAATGCGGTGCTTACAGCAGTTTTTACGTGTGTTGTTGCTCAGTTGGGGTCTTTGGGGGTTGGATTTAATGTAGTGAGTAGGGGGTAGATAAGAATTGTGGTGACCAGAATTAATGAGGATGATAAAATTAGGGTAGTTGGGTGCATAGCTTCCACTTGGATTTGCACCAAGAGTTTTTGGTTCCTAAGACCAATGGATGAGCTGTTATCCTTTAGAAGCGTAAGGAAGCCGCGGAATTTAGCCGTGGGTATAAGTATTAGCAGTGCTTATTGCCTCATGGCCTTCCTTGGTGAGTAAGGGGGCTTTAACCTCTATTTTTAGAATCACAATCTAATGTTTTAAATTAAACTATACTTACTAGTGGCATCAGCCTCATATGAGTTCGGGCTTTGTTACTAGTAAAATGACTGGGAGGAGGTGGAGTACTATTAGTAAATGTTCTCGGGTGTGGAACGGCGATAATCCTGTAACATGGCTTGGTGTCGGTCCTCGTTGGGTTATTAAGAATAAATATAAAGAATAACCCGCTGTAATCAGTGTTCCCACTCCTGTAAATATAATGGTTCATGGGGATCAGCTGAAAAGAGTGGTGATGATTATAAGTTCACCTATTAGGTTTGGGAGGGGTGGTAGTGCCAGGTTAGCTAAATTAGTAATAAATCATCAGACTGCTGTTAGTGGGAAGATTATTTGGAGTCCCCGGGCTAGTACTATAGTTCGGCTGTGGGTTCGTTCGTAGGCGGTATTAGCCAGGCAGAATAGTGCGGAGGATACTAGACCGTGAGCAATTATTAGGATAATTGCACCTGTGAATCCTCATGGGGTTTGAACTAGGATGCCTCCTGCCACTAGGCCCATGTGGCCTACAGATGAGTAGGCAATTAATGATTTTAGGTCTGTCTGGCGAAGACAGATTGATCCGGTTATGATAATCCCTCATAGTGCTAGAATAATAAAAGGGTAGGCTAGTTCTTTTGAGAGGGGGTCTAACATAACTATCATTCGTATTATACCGTATCCCCCTAGTTTTAGTAGAATTGCAGCTAGGACTATAGACCCTGTTACTGGGGCCTCAACATGGGCTTTTGGAAGTCATAGGTGGACGCCATAAAGTGGCATTTTAACTAAAAATGCAGTTAAGCATCCTGCTCATCAGATGTTGTGGCTTCATGAGTTAAGTGTCAGGGGTTGAGAATATTGTAAAATTAATATTGAGAGGGTTCCTGTTGTTTGTTGGAGAAGGAGGAGAGCCACTAGAAGGGGTAGTGACCCTGCCAGGGTGTAAAATAAAAAGTAGGTTCCTGCATTGAGGCGTTCGGCTTGGTTTCCTCATCGGGTAATAATAATTAATGTGGGGATAAGGGTGGCTTCAAATATAATGTAGAACATAATAATTTCTGTGGCTCCGAATGCTATAATTAGGAAGGTCTGCAAGGAAGCCAGGAGGGTGATATATAGGCGTTGGCGGTTAATTGGTTCAGGGTAGATGTGGTTTTGGCTGGCCAAGATTATTAATGGGAGAAGTCAGCAGGTGAGTACTAGGAGGGGGGTTGACAAGGGGTCTGTGGCTAAGTAGGTGTTCGAGGTTGCCCATCCGGTTTCTGACGTTCATTTTAATCAAGAAAGGCTAATGAGGGCAATCAGTAGGCTTTGTGTAGCTGTTGTTGACCATAACCACTTAGGAGATGATAACCAGATTGTGGGGAATAGCATAATTGTGGGGATTAGTACTTTTAGCATTGTAGTAGGTTAAGGTTTTGTAGGTGGTCAGTTCCGTGAGTTCGGGTTGTGGCAACCAGAAGGGCCAAGCCTGCACTGGCCTCACAGGCGGAAAAGGCTAGCAGTAGCATGGGTGCTGCAGAGAATGCAGTTGACTCAAATTGTATAGCTCAAAGGGCTAGTGCAATAAATAGGGACAATATTATTCCTTCTAGGCAGAGTAGTGCAGAGAGTAAGTGGGTGCGATGAAATGCTAGGCCTATTAGTCCTAGTGTGAAGGCTGAGCTAAAGCTGAAATGTACGGGTGTCATAAGAGGGCCGTGGAGTTAAACCACGATCTTCTGAGTCGAAATCAGAGGTCTTTTGTTGGACTAACCTTCTATTCTGCCCACTCTAGGCCTCCTTGAACTCATTCATAGACTAGTCCTAATGTAAGTAAAATTAGGACTGCTGTGGCTCAGAAGAAGGTTCCAGTGGGGTTGTGAAGTTGGTCTCCTCAGGGTAGTGGGAGGAGTAGGGCAATTTCTAGGTCAAATAACAGAAATAAAATTGCTACCAGGAAGAATCGAAGTGAAAATGGGAGTCGGGCAGATCCTAGGGGGTCAAAGCCGCATTCGTAGGGCGAGAGTTTTTCTGCGTTCGGGCTTATTTGTGGCAGTCAGAAGGATACAATTGCTAATACCAGGGAGAGGGCGGTTGTGATGGTTAAAATTGTAATAATTAAGTTCATTATCTTTCCTTGGAGTTTAACCAAGACTGGGTGATTGGAAGTCACTCGTACTACTTAAATACTAGAAAGACATGAGCCTCATCAATAAATGGATACGTAGAGGAAGAGTCATACTACGTCTACAAAGTGTCAGTATCATGCGGCGGCTTCAAAGCCGAAGTGATGTTCAGATGTAAAGTGATATTGGATTTGGCGAAGTAAGCAGATGGCCAGGAATGAAGACCCAATAATAACATGGAGTCCGTGGAATCCTGTGGCCACAAAGAATGTTGAGCCGTAGACTCCGTCTGCAATTGTAAAGGGCGCTTCGTAGTATTCTATGGCTTGTAGGGCAGTAAAATATAGTCCTAGTAAAATAGTTAGTGCGAGGGATTGGATGGCTTGTTTGCGCTCACCTTCTATTAGGCTATGGTGAGTTCATGTTACTGTAACCCCCGATGCCAGGAGAACGGCTGTATTAAGTAGTGGAACCTCGAATGGGTCTAGTGTAATAATTCCTGTTGGGGGTCAACATCCTCCTAGCTCTGGCGTAGGTGCTAGGCTTGAGTGGTAGAAAGCTCAGAAAAATCCGAGGAAAAAGAATACTTCGGAAGTGATAAATAAAATTATTCCGTAGCGCAGGCCTTTTTGTACTGGGGGCGTGTGGTGGCCTTGGAAGGTTCCTTCTCGAATAATGTCTCGTCATCATTGGTATATGGTAAGGAGTAAAAGGATTATCCCGAGGGTTATAAGTGTAGTTGAGTGGAAGTGAAACCAGATTGCCAGGCCGGATGTCATTAGTAGAGCTCCGACTGCGCCGGTTAGTGGTCATGGGCTTGGATCAACCATATGATATGCATGTGCTTGGTGGGCCATTAAACGTTCTCTTGCAGATATAAGCTTAGGAGAAGAACAAATACGTAAGCTTGAATCATGGCCACTGCAACCTCTAGAAGTGTAAGGAGAAAGAGGACGGCGGCAGTTAAGATTGCTACTGTTGGCATTATTGGGAGAAGAACAAATACGGCAGTGGCAATTAATTGGATTAGCAGGTGTCCGGCAGTTAGGTTTGCTGTTAGTCGGACACCTAGGGCTAGGGGTCGAATAAATAGGCTAATTGTTTCGATAATAATGAGCACAGGAATTAAAGGAATTGGGGTACCTTCTGGTAGTAGATGTCCTAGGGCAATTGTCGGTTGATTCCGTATTCCAATAATAACTGTAGCAAGTCATAGTGGGACGGCAAATCCTATATTTAATGATAATTGTGTTGTTGGGGTAAAGGTGTAGGGCAATAGTCCAAGTATATTAATGGTAATTAAAAATACTATTAATGAGGCTAATAATAGTGCCCATTTGTGACCCCCCATGTTTAATGGTAGTATAAGTTGATTGGTGAATCGGTTGATAAGTCATCCTTGAATCGTAATTAGACGGTTGTTAATTCATCGTGATGAAGGGGTGGGGAGTAGGACTCATGGTAGAGTAATTGCGATTGCAATTAGGGGGATGCCGAGATAAGATGGGCTTGCAAATTGATCGAAGAAGCTTATTGCCATGGTCAGTCTCAGGGTTCAGTTTTGTGTTTTTCGGAGTCCAGAAGGGCCGGTTCATTAGGGGAGGTATGGTTTATTACTTTGGTGGGGATAATAGTAAGAAATACTAATCATGAAAATACTAAGATTGCGAATCAAGGGGCGGGGTTTAATTGAGGCATTTCACTAGAGGTGGTTGGGAGGCACCATTCTTTGGCTTAAAAGGCCAATGCTGAAGCCCGGATTTAGCTTTCTAGTGAGGCGTCTTCTAGTATAAGTGATGATCAGTTTTCGAAGTGTTCAAGAGGGACTGCTTCCGCTACGATGGGTATAAAGCTGTGGTTTGCCCCGCAAATTTCGGAGCATTGCCCGTAAAACACCCCTGGGCGGGAAGCAATGAAGGCTGTCTGATTAAGACGTCCTGGGACGGCATCTATTTTTACTCCGAGGGATGGGATGGCTCAGGAGTGTAGTACGTCTTCGGCTGAGACAAGCACTCGAATTGGAGACTCCATTGGGATGACCATTCGGTGGTCTGTTTCAAGTAGTCGAAATTGTCCGGGATTAAGGTCTTGGGTTGGAATTATGTATGAGTCAAAGCTCAGGTTTTCGTAATCAGTGTATTCGTAGCTTCAGTATCATTGGTGACCTATAGCTTTAATTGTTAGGTGCGGGTCATTAATCTCATCTATAAGATAAAGAATTCGTAAGGAGGGAAGAGCAATTATAACGAGAATTACAGCTGGTAGGACGGTTCATACGATTTCAATTTCTTGGGAATCTAAAATGTACTTGTTTGTAAGTTTTGTTGATACTATTGCAATAATAATATAGAGCACTAGGGTGCTGATTAAAAATACAATTATTAAAGCGTGGTCGTGAAAGTGGAGAAGTTCTTCTATAACGGGTGATGCCGCGTCTTGGAATCCTAATTGTGTGGGATGTGCCATTAAGCTTAAAGCTTAAGACATGCAGGGGTTTAACCTGCTATTTCACTTTGACAAAGTGATGTAATTTGCGGGTTTACTAATGTCTTTGAAAGGAGGTGACAGAGTGGTCATGTGACTGGCTTGAAACCAGTAGATGGGGGTTCAATTCCTCCCTTCCTCGATTTAATTTGATTGAACTTGAACAAATGCGGGTTCTTCGAATGTGTGGTATGGAGGGGGGCATCCATGTAGTCATTCAACATTTGTTGTGGTTAATTCTACAGATAAAATTTCTCGTTTTGCGGCAAAGGCTTCTCATAGAATGAATAAGAACATAATTACTGCCACTAGTGAAATTAACGACCCGATAGAGGATACTGTATTTCATAGGGCATAGGCGTCTGGATAGTCTGAGTATCGACGTGGTATTCCCGCTAGGCCGAGAAAATGTTGGGGAAAGAAAGTGAGGTTTACGCCTACAAATATAACCCCGAAGTGGATTTTGGTTCAAGTGCTGTGGAGGGTGTATCCTGTGAATAGGGGGAATCAATGCACAAAGGCCGCCATGATAGCAAATACGGCTCCTATTGATAATACGTAGTGGAAGTGTGCGACGACATAATATGTGTCATGCAGAACAATGTCTAGTGATGAGTTGGCTAGCACGATTCCTGTTAGTCCCCCCACCGTAAAAAGGAAGATGAAGCCAAGGGCTCAAAGTATTGGTGTTTCTCATTTAATTGATCCCCCATGGAGTGTGGCTAGTCAGCTAAACACCTTTACGCCTGTTGGAATGGCAATAATTATAGTTGCGGATGTAAAGTATGCTCGAGTATCTACGTCTATGCCAACTGTGAACATGTGGTGGGCTCAGACGATAAAACCTAACAGGCCAATGGCCATTATTGCCCAGACTATTCCTATGTACCCGAATGGTTCTTTTTTGCCCGCATAATAGGCTACAACATGAGAGATAATACCAAATCCGGGCAGAATTAAAATGTAGACTTCCGGGTGGCCAAAGAATCAAAACAGGTGTTGATAAAGAATGGGGTCTCCCCCTCCTGCGGGATCAAAGAATGTAGTGTTTAGGTTTCGGTCTGTTAGAAGTATTGTGATCCCAGCAGCTAGTACTGGAAGAGATAATAAGAGAAGAACAGCGGTTACAAGAACAGCTCACACAAATAAGGGGGTCTGATATTGGGAAACGGCTGGGGGTTTCATGTTGATTGTTGTTGTAATAAAATTGATTGCTCCAAGGATGGATGACACACCGGCCAAATGAAGCGAGAAAATAGTTAGGTCTACGGATGCGCCTGCGTGGGCTAAATTGCTCGCTAGTGGCGGATAGACTGTTCATCCCGTACCAGCTCCGGCCTCTACACCAGATGAGGCTAAGAGTAGAAGAAATGATGGGGGCAGAAGTCAGAAGCTTATGTTATTTATACGAGGGAATGCTATGTCGGGAGCTCCGATTATCAGCGGGACAAGTCAATTGCCAAATCCGCCAATAAGGACGGGTATTACTATAAAGAAAATTATAACAAAGGCATGTGCGGTAACAATAACATTGTAAATTTGGTCATCGCCGAGGAGTGACCCCGGCTGGTTTAGTTCAGCTCGAATAAGCAAGCTAAGAGCGGTACCGACTATTCCGGCCCAGGCACCAAATACTAAATAAAGGGTGCCAATGTCTTTGTGGTTGGTAGAAAAGAATCAGCGTGTGATTGCCACAGGTAGGATGGCCGAAGTTAGGCGGCGGACTGTAGTCCCGTAGATAGAGGTTTAAATCCTCTTCCTATCAAGTCCCGTGGTGTAGTACACATTAGATTGCAAATCTCAAGACGCAGATTAACGTCCGCCGGGGCTTTCCCGCCTTACCCGGCTAACGGCGGGAAAGTAGATGAATGCTCGCTGGTTTGGGCGCTTAGCTGTTAACTGAGAGTTTGTAGGATCGAGGCCTTCTCATCTAGTAGGGCCTTAGCTTAATTAAAGTGTCTGAGTTGCATTCAGAAGATGTGAGGTAGAGTCTTGCAGGTCTTAATCAGGGACTAGGAGGTTTTAACTCCTGCTTAGAGCTTTGAAGGTTCTTGGTCTGATTTATCCTAAGTCCCTAGGTAGTTAGTATTAGGATGGTTGGGGTGATGGGTAATAACCCTAAGGCAATTGTTGTTGATAAGGCTAGGGTGAGTGTTGGTTGGGTTGTTTGGGTTCGTCATGGTGTTGTGGTGTTTGTTGTGCTGGGGGAGATGGTGAGGGTTATGGCGTAGCATAGTCGTAGGTAAAAGTATAGGCTTAGCAGGGCAGCTAAGGCTATAATTGTTGCTGTAAGTGGGAGTTCTTGTTTTGTTATTTCTTGTAGAATTAGTCATTTTGGTATAAATCCTGTTAATGGTGGAAGGCCCCCCAGTGAGAGTAGGGTTAGGGCTGTTGTTGATACTAGGATTGGGGTTTTTGATCATATTGTTGTTAGGGTGTTAATTTTTGTGGTTGATGCTATTTTTAGTGAGAGGAATGCTGTGGAAGTCATGAAGATATATGTGCCTAGTGCGAGTAGGGTTAGGTGGGGGGCATATTGCAAAATGATTATTATTCAGCCTATATGTGCAATTGAAGAATAGGCCAGGATTTTTCGGATTTGGGTTTGGTTAAGTCCTCCTCAGCCTCCAACTAGTGTGGATAGGAGTCCTAGGGCTGTGAGTACGAGGGGGTCAATGGTAGGTGCTACTTGAATAATTAATGCAAATGGGGCTAGCTTTTGTCAGGTTGATAAAATTAGTCCTGTGAGCAAGTCAAGTCCTTGTAATACTTCTGGCAGTCAGAAGTGTATTGGTGCTAAGCCAATTTTTAGTGCCAGGGCGATGATTGTTATTGTGGAGGCAAGGGGGTGAGATAAATTATTAATATCTCATTCGCCCGTAATTCATGCATTTGTTGTTGCGGCAAATAGAATTATTGCTGCGGCGGTTGCTTGAGTTAGGAAGTATTTTGTGGTCGCTTCGACTGCTCGTGGGTGGTGTTGTTGGGCTATTAATGGGGTGATTGCTAGAGTATTAATTTCTAGTCCTATTCAGGCGAGTAGTCAGTGGGAGCTGGCAAAGGTTAGGGTGGTCCCTAGTCCTAGGCTGGATAGGAGGATGGCGAGTACGTAGGGGTTCATTGATAGGGGAGGGATTTTAACCGTCATGTTCGGGGTATGGGCCCGAAAGCTTGATTAGCTGACCTTATCGTAGAAAGTGGTGTAGAGGAAGCACCAGGAGTTTTGATCTCCTGAGTATGGGTTCGATTCCCTTCTTTCTAGGAGCTGGGGGGACTTTAACCCTCATAAGCCACTCTATCAAAGTGGTCCTTAGAAATTCAGGCACGGCTCCTTGTAGCTATAGTTGTGGGGGGAGTCCTGCTAATGCAATTGGGAGGGCGGTGTGTCATAAAACCAGGGCTAGGGTCAGGGGGAGGAAGTTTTTTCAGACCAAGTGTATGAGTTGGTCGTACCGGAATCGTGGGTATGAGGCTCGGATTCACAGAAACATCACTGAGAGGAGCGCAGCTTTAGTTATTAGGTTAATTGTTGTCAGTTCTGGAATATGTGGTGTGTGTGATGCGCCGAGGAAGAGGATAGCTGATAGGGTATTTATTAGTAAGATGTTGGCATATTCGGCCAGGAAAAATAGGGCAAATGGTCCGCCGGCATATTCTACGTTGAAGCCGGACACTAGTTCAGATTCGCCTTCGGTTAGGTCAAATGGTGCACGGTTTGTCTCGGCTAGTGTTGAAATATACCATATTGCGGCTAGTGGTCAGGCGGGGATCAGTAGTCAGATGCTTTCTTGTGTAATATTGAACATTTGTAGTGTATAGCCTCCAGAGAAGATAATAATGGAGAGTAGAATTAATCCTAGGCTTACTTCATAAGAGATTGTCTGGGCAACAGCTCGGAGGGCGCCAATTAGTGCGTATTTTGAGTTTGATGCTCATCCTGACCCTAGGATAGAGTACACGGCTAGGCTTGATAGGGCTAGAACAAATAAGATGCCTAGGTTTAGGTCGGTGATTGAGTGTGGTATGGGTATTGGTGCTCATAGGGTTATAGCTAGGGTAAGTGCAAGCATTGGGGTTGTTAGAAACAGGAGTGGGGATGATGTGGATGGGCGGATTGGTTCTTTAATAAATAGTTTGACTCCGTCGGCGATTGGTTGGAGTAGGCCGTAAGGGCCTACAATATTTGGGCCTTTTCGTAGTTGCATATACCCTAGGATTTTTCGTTCAAGAAGTGTGAGAAAAGCTACGGCTAGTAGGACGGGGATAATATATGTAAGTGGGTTAATTAGGTGGGTAAGTAGGGTGTTTAGCATAAACTAAGAAGAGGATTTGAACCTCTGGCTGAAAGGGCTTAGGCCTTTTGCAATTACCATGCTCTGCCATCTTAGTGTGGCCTTATTTTGGCGAGTATTTTGAGTCCCCCCCTTATTTAATTTAGTTGCTTTCATTAATTAGGGGTAAGGCGTGCTTTTAGCATGGGCCTTTATTTTTCCGGTCCTTTCGTACTAGGAAAAATGACTTTACAGATAGAAACTGACCTGGATTGCTCCGGTCTGAACTCAGATCACGTAGGACTTTAATCGTTGAACAAACGAACCCTTAATAGCGGCTGCACCATTAGGATGTCCTGATCCAACATCGAGGTCGTAAACCCTCTCGTCGATATGGACTCTTGGAGAGGATTGCGCTGTTATCCCTAGGGTAACTTGGTTCGTTGATCGGCCTGGGGGCCGGATCATAATTGGTCAGAATTTCTGTGACTTGGAAGTGTCTTTCTTGGTTTTAGGGTTTAGTCCCAATCCACTTGGAGGATTATTTGTTCTCCATGGTCGCCCCAACCGAAGGTAAAACTCCATTTTCTACTAGGTTTATACTTTTTTAATAAGTTGTTTAACGTAGTTGGGTTTGTACCTTAAGCTCCAAAGGGTCTTCTCGTCTTGTATTTTTATACCCGCTTCTGCACGGGTAGATCAATTTCACTGACTTGAAAGGGGAGACAGTTAAGCCCTCGTTTGGCCATTCATACAGGTCTTCATTTAAAAGACAAGTGATTGCGCTACCTTTGCACGGTCAAAATACCGCGGCCGTTAAACTTGTAGTCACTGGGCAGGCTGGACCTCCTATACATAGGGGTTTGCAGGGGGCGATGTTTTTGGTAAACAGGCGAGGCTTATGTTTGCCGAGTTCCTTCCTTTTCTTTTAGTCTTTCCTTGATGCACTCCAGTGTGGGGTTAACGATTTTGGTGTTGTGGGGTTTTCTTGATTTTATTTGTGTTAACATTGCCCTCTTTTTTTGGGTTCGTTAATTTCCAGTGGTTAGTCCGATCTGGTTTACACTTGTGCTGGGAGAGGATTATGTCCTCTTGTTACTCATATTAGCATGGTCTCTTCCATGTTGGCATGGAATGGCCTGATATTACTAGGGGAGTGGGGTTGTTTATCAGTATAATAAACCTTGTGTCGTTTGAGCTTTAACGCTTTCTGTTCAGATGGCTGCTTTTAGGCCCACTAAGGCGACTAGTTTTAAAAAATATGATCCTTATCCTCCTGCTTAAGGTTGTGTCCTTGGTTAAAGGGGCTGTACCCCCTTTAACTAACTCTCGTGTTTCGCTTTTCGCTTATTTAGATGTCTCTTGGTTGGTTAAAGGGGGTACGAGGCTGAACTTCTATTCATTTCTCAGGCAACCAGCTATCACCAAGTTCGGTAGGTCTATCACCTCTACCCGGGGCTCTTCCCACTCTTTTGCCACAGAGACGGGTTGGCCCATTAGGCTGTCCCGGGGTAGCTCACTTGGTTTCGGGGTTTCAAACTAAAGGTCACTTTGCTTGTGTAGTACTGGCTAAATCATGATGCAAAAGGTACGAGGTCTGGGCTCTGCTTTTTTGTGCTTGTATGGACTGTTTCATTACTTTTTCAGCTTTCCCTTGCGGTACTCTTTCTATTGCTTAAAATTACCCTTTCCGTCTCCCGTACTAAGGTGGAAAAATGGTTTAGTTTATTAATTTAGGCTTATGCTATATTATTTGTGTTGCGAGGTTAATTTGGTGGTAAAGCTAGCTGTTTGGCTCAGGGCGATCCAACTTGCATGAATGTCTTCTCGGTGTAAGGGAGATGCTTGACTATCTCAGCCACGTCCTGGGTTTGATCCAAGTGCACCTTCCGGTACACTTACCATGTTACGACTTGCCTCCCCTTGTCGGTGCATTGGTGTTAGGAACATTTGTTGCTGTGAGACAGGGGAGAGTGACGGGCGGTGTGTACGCGCCTCAGAGCCGGGTTCAAAAGGACACTCTATTTCCTTTTTACTACTAAATCCTCCTTCGAGTAATTTTTCAGGGTACTGTTCGTTAGTATTCTATAATAGAAAATGTAGCCCATTTCTTCCCACTTCGTGCGCTACACCTCGACCTGACGTTTTGGAATATGTTCATTTAGCTTACTGTTAGTCCTTCACAGGGTAGGCTGACGACGGCGGTATATAGGCGGGAATGGCTAGAAGTGGTGAGGTTTAACGGGGGTTATCGGTTTTAGAACAGGCTCCTCTAGGGGGGTCTAAGGCACCGCCAAGTCCTTTGGGTTTTAAGCTAACGCTCGTAGTACCCTGGCGGACGTTTATTGTGTAATAACGTCTAGGTTTACGGCTAAGCATAGTGGGGTATCTAATCCCAGTTTGTTTCTTAGCTTTCGTGGGGTCAGGTGGGTTATGTTAAAGCTACTTTCGTTTATTGGGCTTCGAACATTCAGGAGCGTATGACGGTCAAGAAGCTCTTTGGCTTTAAAAGTTTCTGCTCTCCCTAACCACCCTTTACGCCGTGTCTATCGACTGGGGCCTCTCGTATAACCGCGGTGGCTGGCACGAGTTTTACCGGCCCTCTTAGCATTAACTAAGTCAAGTTTTCACTTATGGCTTAATGTCTATCACTGCTGAGTTCCCTTGGGGGTGTGGCGGGGCAAGGCGTCTTGGGCTAAAATATTAGTGCCTGATGCCTGCTCCTCGTCCCCGGGCGGGGGATTAAGGGCATCCTCACAGGGTCGCGGATACTTGCATGTGTAAATTGTGCTAAAGCTGATAGTAAAGTCAGGACCAAGCCTTTGTGCATGCGGAGCTTTTTAGGGCTCATCTTAGCATCTTCAATGCTATGCTTTATTTTAAGCTACGCTAGCTAATTTGTGTTCGAAATTTTAGTATTGAGATTAATTTATGATTTTTTTCTACTAAATTTTGGGCTTTTTGTGGTAAAAAAATGTGAAGTTAAATAATGTATATGTTATATATAATATGTGGTGGCATAAGTTAATTTTATTAAAACTTGTTAACTTTGATACGCTTGGTCGAGCCTTCCTTGGTTTAGGGGTTTGACAAGGAGAACAGGATTTACTGAGCGTAGGGGGTAGGGGGGTTTGTCGCGCAGAAACCAAAAGGGGGTATATAGTATAAGGTTGTATTGAGTAAGGATATGTTATGCACTTGAGATAAATCAAT